TTTGAAACTTTTAAAAGTTAAAAGGAATTGGATAAAAGTTAAAAGGAATTGGAAAAGTAATCGTTTTTTTACTAAATAGTTTTTTGACTTTTTTTATAGATATAGATTCTTTTTTGAAATGAAAATGAATAGTAGAACAAAGAAGAAGAAGAAGAACAAAGAGAACAAAGAGAATATCGATACTGTTTATTAACAAGAGGACGAAGTTCTACGATAAAAAGACTAACTTGTCATATAAATATTGTATTGAAAGATATATCCTTATATTTATATGAAGAATATAAGATATGCTTAAAACTTCGAATAAGTCAAAAAAAGTCCACAAATATGACATTTCATGATATATATTATAGTAATGGGGGATTATGGCACAAAAAATAAATCCACTCGGTTTCCGACTTGGTACAACTCAAAATCATCATTCTCTTTGGTTTGCACAACCAAAAAATTATTCTCAGGGTCTCCAAGAAGATAAGAAAATAAGAAACTCTATCCAAAATTATGTACAAAAGAATATCAAAATTCCTTCTGGTGTTGTAGGGATTTCACGTATAGAGATTCAAAAACGAATTGATGTGATTCAGGTTAGAATATATCTGGGATTCCAAAAATTATTAATAGAAAGGAACCCTAAAAAAATCAAAGAATTCCAGATGAATGTAATGGAAGAATTGAAGAAGATGAATGTAATCGAAGAATTACAGATGATTGTACAAAAAGAACTTAATCCTATAAATCAAAAACTGAACATTAATCTTACAAGAATTCCAAAGCCTTACAAGGATCCTAATATTCTTGCAGAATTTATAGCCGAACAATTAAAGAATCGAGTTTCATTTCGCAAAGCAATAAAAAAGGCTATTGAATTAGCCAAGCGCGCCGATACAAAAGGAATTCAAGTACAAATTGCAGGGCGCCTTGGCGGAAAAGACATGGCACGCATCGAATGGATTAGAGAAGGTAGGGTTCCTTTACAAACCCTTCGGGCTAAAATTGATTATTGCTCCTATACGGTTCGAACTATTTATGGGGCATTAGGCCTAAAAATTTGGATATTTTAGACGCAGAATAGTGAACCTTTACTTGACTTAATCTTTCCATTATACCCTTTCTTTAATAGAACAAAAAGTGATAAATTCTTTCATTCTTTTTCTGACCAATCAAAAAAAGAAAAATTAGAAAATTCTATAAGGTTAAATAAAATACAAAATTCAATTGATTATTTAATGTACTTGCTATGCTTAGTGTGTGACCCGTTGGTTTTTAAAGGTAAAGGTCAATCTTAAAAAAATAGACTGATCAATACTATGAATGAATAAATATAGAATTAATAACCAACTCATCGCTTCACATTATCTGGATCTGGATTCAAAAAAGCAGTCAAAATATGATATATTGGCCATTGTATTGTAGGAATTGCAATCTTTTTTACTCTTTTTTACATTACATAAATAAAAAAAAAAGCAATTTGATTATGAATTGTAAAGCAAAATGACAAATTATACAGATAAATGATAGGGTGAGAGAAAGAAAAAAAAAAAAACAATTAATGATATATGATTCCAATATGTAAGGTCTACGAGTCATCTCGTAAAAGCTAATGTAATAAAGCACCAATAGCTATTTATTGATAGTCAAAATCCTACTCATAAAACAAAAAATTAAGAGCCTCGAGCCAATAAAGACTGATAAAATTGGCTCAAGAAAAAATTGGATTGGAGGCTTCATTATAGAATTAAGACCTAACCATTAACCGAGAAGCGATGGGAACGACGGAACCTGTAAAGACGTAAGATTCTATTGAAAATAAATCTTAATAATTTTTTAACGGGCAGGATGGCGAAACGAACCAAGAAACAATCCATTTTTTTTTTATTTTGAGAGGAGAGGTTTGGGGATAACCCTAGAAATAAAATAAAAACGGAAAGAGTAAATATTCGCCCGCGAAGGTTTTTTTATGTTATTGGATTTCTAAATTTTAAGTGATCTGATATCATCATAATAAATATAGATATAGATTCATTATCATTAGAAGATTATAAGAAAAAAAGTCTATTATACATAAATTATATAAAATAATTATCTACAAATTTTAATTTCAAATTATCTATCAATCTAGAATTGACATAGAATACATAGTTCTATATAAAAAAATAGATACAAATTTCGAATAAATAGATTAGATGAAATCTCAAAGAATCTAATGATTCAGTCTATTACTCATCAACTATATGTATATTTTGAGAATTATTTCATTCGCAAGGAGCTGGATGAGAAGAAACTCTCATGTCCAGTTCTGTAATAGAGATGGAATTGTGAACCAATGATCAACTATAACCCCAAAAGAACCAGATTCCGTAAACACCATAGAGGGAGAATGAAAGGAATGTCTTATCGAGGTAATCGTATTTGTTTCGGTAGATATGCTCTTCAGGCACTTGAACCCGCTTGGATTACGTCTAGACAAATAGAAGCAGGCCGTCGGGCAATGACACGAAATATACGCCGCGGTGGAAAAATATGGGTACGTATATTTCCCGATAAACCAGTTACGATAAGATCCGCAGAAACACGTATGGGTTCGGGGAAAGGAGATCCCGAATATTGGGTAGCTGTCGTTAAACCAGGTAAAATACTTTATGAAATGGGCGGAGTAGCAGAAAATATGGCCAGAAAAGCAATCTCAATAGCAGCATCCAAAATGCCTATACGAACTCAATTCATTATTTTAAAATAGGAATATAGAACCAAAGAAAAAAGGGACTTTGGAATGAAAAAAAAATTGTAAGTTTCTTTTTTGATTTTTGGACAAACAATATTTCTTTTTTTTCTTTTGCATTAAAATAACAGATTAAAAAAATGATATGATCCAATCTCAGACCTATTTGAATGTAGCAGATAACAGCGGAGCCCGAAAATTGATGTGTATTCGAATCCTGGGGGCTGGTAATCGGGGATACGGTCATATAGGCAACGTTATTATTGCTGTGATCAAGGAAGTAGCACCCAATTCCACTCTAGAAAAATCCGAAGTGATCAGAGCTGTAATTGTACGTACTCGGAAACAACTCAAACGCGACTGCGGCATTATCATACGATATGATGATAATGCTGCAGTTGTCATTGATCAAAAAGGAAATCCAAAGGGAAGTCGAATTTTTGGCCCGATTGCCGAGGAATTGAGGCAGGTCAATTTCACAAAAATAGTTTCATTAGCACCTGAAGTATTATAAGATAAAGCGTTAGAAAAGCATTGTAAGATGAGATAGAAAACATTATATAGTTAGACTATTTGATTATAGTATTTGAATTCAACCGATTAATCAAATTCATTTAGTAGATTATGTTTCACGTATATACCTTAATAATAAAATTCATGAATATGAATTAAAAAAAACAAAAGCAAAAAGACAATGTTAATTATATCAAAATTCAAAACCAAAAAAAATGTTAGTTTATAATGAGTCAAGACACAATTGCTAATATAATAACCTCTATACGAAATGCTGACATGGGCGGAAAAGGAATCGTTCGAATAGTATCTACTAATATCACTGAAAACTTTGTGAAAATCCTTTTACGAGAAGGTTTTATTGAAAATGTGAGGAAACATCAGGAAGGCAACAAAAATTTCTTGGTTTTAACCTTACGACATAGACGACATAGAAAAACTAAAAAAAAACAATATAGAACTAGTCTAAAATTAAAACAGATTAGTCGACCCGGTTTACGAATCTATTCTAAGTATCAACAAATTCCTAGAATTTTAGACGGGATGGGAATTGTAATTCTTTCTACTTCTCGGGGTATAATGACAGATCGAGAGGCTCGACTAAAAAGAATCGGCGGAGAAATCTTGTGTCACATATGGTAATCCTTCCGATATCCAAATTTGATTTTGTTTTGTAAAAAAAAAAAAAGAACAAGTCCGAGATTTGAATAGCATTGCTGCTACATTAAATTTGCGGATACTTCAAGATAGTTTTATATAGAATATCTTTATTTGTTATTCTATCATTATAGAATCGGAGGATATAGAATATAAAGAATAAAAAGAAATTCACAAGGGTTTACTTACTAAATCACTTTCCAAGGGTATGTTACGGGTTCCTTTAGATAATGAAGATCCTGTTTTAGGTTCTGTTTCAAGAAAGACCTAACAAAGTTTTGTTTTATACCACCAAGAAATAGAGTCAATAAGCCTCATTATAATTATGATTCGACCGGAGAGGAGAGCGTCTAATTTAGAGACTCCAGAACAACAATTCGAAAGATTAGGTAATTTTGGAACTTCAATATTTCTTTTTTTTATGGGGATACAATTCAATCAAGATTGAAAAAAAAAACTCTTTTTCTTCAAAAAAAAGTCTGTATATTCAAAATTAAGGAACGCAAAATATGAAAATAAGGCCCTCCGCTCGTAAAATTTGTGGAAAATGTCGACTAATACGTAGAAAGGGACGAATTAGAGTAATTTGCTCTAACCCGAGACATAAACAAAGACAAGGATAATTTTTCAAAATAAAGATCAAAATAAAGAAAAGGACTATCTAAAGGATCTGATAGATAAATACAATAAAAAAAAAAAGATCTATTTTGACACGAAATGGATATATCCATAGGTCTCGGACTTTTTTTTGAGATAATAAAATATGGTAAAATTTGTAACAAAAATTGCTTGGCGCAGGAAAAGACGTCCTCGTAAAAATACACCTAAAATACCAAAGGGAGTTATTCATATCCAAGCAGGTTTTAACAATACTATTATAACCGTTACAGATGTGCGGGGTCGGGTGATCTATTGGTCCTCTGCAGGCACTTGTCGATTCAAGGGCCCAAGAAAGGGGACACCTTTTGCCGCTCAAACCATAGCGGAAGATGCTATTCGGATAGCAATGGATCAAGGTATGCAACGAGCGAAAGTCCTGATAAAGGGTCCGGGTCTCGGAAGAGATGCGGCATTAAGAGCTATTTGTCGAAGTGGTATAATATTAAATTTCGTCCGGGATGTAACCCCTATGCCCCATAATGGCTGCAGGCCTCCTAAAAAAAGACGCAAATAAACATTGAAGAGATTTCAAGAGAAATAAAAAATTCAAGGATTTTATAACAAAAAGAAGAATCTTATTATGGTTCGAGAGAAAGTCAGAATATCTACTCGAACACTACAGTGGAAGTGTGTTGAATCGAGAGTTGACAGTAAACGTCTTTATTATGGACGTTTTATTCTGTCTCCACTTATGAAAGGTCAAGCCGACACAATAGGCATTGCGATGCGAAGAGCTTTGCTTGGAGAAATAGAAGGAACATGTATCACACGTGCAAAATCTGAGAAAATACCACACGAATTTTCTACTATAGGGGGTATTCAAGAATCAGTACATGAAATATTAATGAATTTGAAAGAAATTGTATTGAGAAGCAATTTATATGGAACTCGTGACGCGTCTATTTGTGTCAAAGGTCCTGGATATGTAACTGCTCAAGACATCATCTTACCGCCTTCTGTGGAAATCCTTGATAATACACAACATATCGCTAGCCTAAGGGAACCAATTGATTTGTGTATTGAATTACAAATTGAGAGGAATCGTGGCTATTGTATAAAACCGACCCAAAATCTTCAAGACGGAAGTTATTCCATAGATGCTGTATGCATGCCTGTTCGAAATGCGAATCATAGTGTTCATTCTTATGGAAATGGAAATGAAAAGCAAGAGATACTTTTTCTCGAAATATGGACAAATGGAAGTTTAACTCCTAAAGAAGCACTTCATGAAGCCTCCCGAAATTTAATTGATTTATTTCTTCCCTTTCTACATGTAGAAGAAGAAAACTTACATTTAGAAAAAAATCAACACAAAATTACTTTACCCCTTTTTACTTTTCATGATAAATTGGCTAAACTAAGGAAAAATAAAAAAGAAATACCATTAAAATCGATTTTTATTGACCAATTAGAATTGACTCCTAAGATCTATAATTGTCTCAAAAGGTCCAATATCCATACATTATCGGACCTTTTGAAGAACAGTCAAGAAGACCTTATGAAAATTGAACATTTTCGCATGGAAGATGTAAAACATATATTAAGCATTCTAGAAATGGAAAAGCATTTCGAAATTGATTTACTAAAAAATCCATTTTAAAGCCGCTGGATTTATATTCATTTTCATCTTCATCCCCTTTTTTTTTCGATTTTTTTTTCCTAAAGATATATCTATTGAATAGGTGTTATCTAGGGAGAATTCACCTTGAAGTGACTATTCCCTAGATACACACATCGTGCTATTTTATTTTCAAATTGAATCAATTTAAAAAAGACCTAAAGTTAGGGATTTATCAATAGGTAATGTTGCTCCAATACCTAACCAAAGGGCCGCTACGGTACCAATCAAAAAGACAGTTGTCGCCACTGGACGACGAAATGGATTTTGGAATTTATTAACATTTTCCAAAAAGGGTACTGTTAATAATCCCGCGGGTACTGAAACCATTAAAAGAACACCTAATAACTTATTAGGTACTGTACGAAGTATTTGAAATACGGGAAAGAAATACCATTCGGGCAATATTTCCAAAGGAGTTGCAAATGGATCCGCGGGTTCGCCAATCATTGATGGTTCTAGAACCGCTAATCCTACACTACATGCAATAGTACCTAGAATTACTACTGGAAAAATATATAAAAGGTCATTAGGCCATGCGGGTTCTCCGTAATAATTATGCCCCATTCCTTTAGCCAATTTAGCTCTTAATACAGGATCATTCAGGTCAGGTTTTTTTGTTATTGGGATAGGTGAATTCTTATCAATCCATCCTCCGAAAGAACCGGATATGATAATTTTTCATCATCCGGCTCGAGCAAGAATCAAACGAACCAAAAGTATCCATATGAAAAAATAGAGATCTCTAGATGTTATAAAATCAATCAATATATTATCCATAGCTACACATATATGAATGATTTTATGAAAAAAAAAGAACTGGATTCCTTTTTCCAAAATTGCAATCATCCAGCGCAAGGACTTCGGTTCTTACAAGTAAATAAATGCTCATTACCCAAGTGGGCCTATAAAGGTAATAATGACCAAGTGCTTTTTGGGTCGTCTTAGACCTTTGGACTTTATCTACAAAAAATATCGATATTTTTTGTATACAAAGAATTTACTTGTTACTAATATGGTTTCGCCTCTGGCATTCTTTAGATCCGCTGTTTCACCCCGATAGTATCAGAAATGGAGTCAATGCAAAGAAAATGGGTGCATTTCCATACTATTAAGTATACTAAGTAGTAAGTAAATAAAAAAAAAATGAATAAAAAAACGAAATACTAAAGATACTTTAGATAAGTATATTAAGTAGGTAAAATAGCTAAAAAATAGAATATATGGATTCTACTACATCACTTATTCCACTGGATTTTACGGGGCCTGCTCATGCACGACATGCTTGGATCGGATCATAGAAAAAATTCTCTTTAAGTGAACCAACCTATCCTAAATAGAGTATATAGCTTACGGAGTGGTTAGAACAAAGACACATTTGGTTGTGGATTCCAATGTGGCGGATAAAGACATATCATATATCTGCACGGCCAAATCAATAGTCCAAGTCAAACACTCCCATAATCCATCTTTTTCTTAGGAGAATTCGCTTCAACTATTCATTATTTCAAAGAAATAATATAATGTAGTTGAAGAGAAATATCTAAATACATGTCTTATTCTTTTCAATAATCCATATTTGTAGCAATAAAATACTATTCTCCCTCCCCCAATCGATCAATGATTGATTACTAATATCTATGATCTATATTGTTTATAAAGGACCCGAAATACCTTGCTTACGTATCATTAGAAAATGCATTAACATAAATACGGCAGTAAGAAGAGGTAATACAAAAGTGTGTAAACTATAAAAACGAGTCAAAGTTGATTGTCCTACACTAGCACTTCCACGCAATAACTCTACTAAAGGGGATCCTATTATAGGAATAGCTTCCGGCACGCCTGTTACAATTTTTACTGCCCAATAACCAATTTGGTCCCAAGGTAAAGAATAACCAGTTACGCCAAAGGATGCTGTCAATACACCAAGAACCACACCTGTAACCCAAGTTAATTCACGAGGTTTTTTAAAGCCACCTGTGAGATACACACGAAATACATGTAGGATCATCATTAGTACCATCATACTTGCTGACCATCGATGAACAGACCGAATTAACCAACCAAAGTTAGCTTCAGTCATTATATATTGAACAGAAGCAAAAGCTTCAGTAACGGTCGGACGATAGTAAAAAGTCATAGCAAACCCTGTAGCTACTTGGACTAAAAAACAAGTAAGGGTAATTCCTCCTAAACAATAAAATATATTGACATGAGGAGGAACGTATTTACTAGTTATATCGTCTGCAATCGCCTGAATCTCGAGACGTTCTTCGAACCAATCATAGACTTTATTGAGATAGGTAAACCAAGAAAACTCCCCCTCTGAGAACCGTATATGAAAATTTCATCTCGTACAGCTCAAACAGAAAACCCCAAATACTTGTTGAAATAGATATGTGTAATCGAAACTTCTTAATGCTATGATTCAAGAATTCTCTTGGAAGAGAGGAAACGCAAAAAGAAAAATTCGAAAACTCTTCTTTGTGGTTATAATGCTAAAATGTCAAGTCGGCTCATTCATTTCTTGATGTTGATCCTTACGGGCCTCTTGAATCTTCTATTTACCCATTTTCTTTTTTCTTTGATTGAGTATTTTTTTTGTTTATGTAATGCAGCCTTACCGGTGTTTTCTTTATTTTGATTATTGATTGATAGGAATTTTCTTGTTAAGATTCTATAAATCGATCGGAAACCTCAGATTCATACTAGAACCACGATGATTCAAAAAAACTTTTAAAGTTAGTACTTTTAAAGTTAGTACAAAGATTCCCCGAGCAAGAATCGTTGTATCATCACTTATGGAATGAATAAATATAATGACGAAAAATCTAAAGAGAGAGTTGTCTTTTTTGTCTTTTTATTTTTATCAAAATGAGATAAGCATAGACAAAGAGTTTCAAAAATCTTTTCATTTAGACTTTCGCATTTTTTGAAATTTTTTGTAGTTTGGCCGCGGGATCTGAATATTAAGTATGAATCATAGTTCTAATACTTCGTAATCCATTTCATATATTCCGTGCTCCAGATACTAGAATAAATATCTGACGAGATAAAAAACCATCTTTATCAAGATAAGATGACAGACTCATTTTCTGCACTATTAATAGGATCTTTTATAACAAGTCGCACACTCATATTCTAGAAATATCAAAAAAGAAAGAGATTCCACGATCAAACTACCAAAATAGAATAGGATTAGGCTAAAAAAACCGAGACCCAAATGTTTCACTTTGTATTAAGCATTAAAACGAAATATTAAAAAAAAAGATGGGACTTAGTAATTCTTGTAAATCTAATTCATTGAAATCCCATCTAGTAAAACGGAAGAATTATAAATCTCTAAAATAATAGATAGGAATATCGCAAATAGAGCCATTGCGACGCCCATCAAAGGAGTAGTTCCCCATCCCGGAGCTACTTTACCATATTCTGAATTCAACGGTTTCAATAAATCCCCTACAATTGTTCGTCTTGGACCACTACCCTCTACACTTTGTGTAGCCATAAATCCTATTTTGTATTAATTAAGATTTGTTGACTTTGTATACCATTCCGTTGTAAATAAATGATCTTATCATAGATCCATTGTGGTCTTAAAATTAAGAGAATTCTATAATAATTAATAATGGAAACAGCAACACTAGTCGCCATCTCTATATCTGGTTTACTTGTAAGTTTTACCGGGTATGCCTTATATACTGCTTTTGGGCAACCCTCCCAACAACTAAGAGATCCATTCGAAGAACACGGGGACTAGTTGAAGTAGAGAGCCCCCCAATATTGGGGGGCTCTCTACTTCAATTCTTTACTTCAATTAAGATAATAAAAAATCATTTTACCTTTCCTTTTTAGTTGGAACTTTAGGGGGTTCTCGAAAAAAGATAGCGAAAAAAATTATTCCTAGAGTCGAGACTAAAAGGAATGTATAAACCAATGCTTCCATAGATTCGATCGTGGTTTACAATTATAGCTTCCATACCTGTTTTGTTGGGATTGTCCCCCGGATAAAAAAAAAGAGCAAAAGTCGAAGAAAAGTGGCAAGTCAAATCAAGGTGTCCCCGATACCCTATGTCAAATTGTCAAATTACAAAAATGGAAACGAAAAGTACAAGATCAATGCTATATCAAACTGCTTGTCTTCTTGTAGTTGGATCCCCAAGTTTTTGGAATGCTCCAAATTCCACTTGAGCGTCTAAATCTGGATCAATACCAGCAAAAACATCTCTGAACAAGGTTCGAGCGCCATGCCAAATATGTCCGAAGAAAAAAAGCAGAGCAAACGAAGCATGTCCAAAAGTAAACCAACCCCGGGGACTGCTACGAAAAACACCGTCGGATTTTAAAGTAGCACGATCTAATTCAAAAATTTCACCTAATTGAGCGCGTCTAGCATATTTTTTCACAGTAGTAGGATCACTATAACTGACTCCATTTAGTTCGCCACCGTAAAACTCAACAGTTACACCTACTTGTTCGACACTATACTTCGATTCTGCCCTTCGAAAAGGAACATCGGCTCTAACAATTCCGTCTTCGTCTATCAAAACAACTGGAAATGTCTCAAAAAAAGTAGGCATACGACGCACAAAAAGTTCACGTCCTTCTTTATCTCTAAAGATAGGATGTCCTAACCACCCAACAGCTATTCCATCCCCGTTGTCCATTGAGCCCGCTCTGAACAATCCACCCTTTGCCGGATTATTTCCAATGTAATCATAAAAGGCTAATTTTTCAGGAATTTTAGACCAAGCTTCGGATAAACTTTGATTTTCAGCTAGCCCAGCACCAACTCTTCGATATATTTCTTGCTGGAAGTACCCTTGATCCCATTGATAACGAGTGGGACCAAATAATTCAATCGGGGTAGTTGCTGAACCATACCACATAGTTCCAGCAACAACAAAAGCTGCAAAAAAGACAGCCGCGATACTACTGGAAAGCACGGTTTCAATATTTCCCATACGTAATCCCTTGTATAGCCGTTGGGGCGGACGGACACTAAGATGGAATAAGCCGGCCAATATGCCCAGAGTCCCCGCTGCAATATGATGAGAGGCTATTCCTCCCGGAACAAAGGGATCAAAACCTTCCACACCCCACGCCGGATTTACAGATTGTACCTTTCCAGTTAGTCCATAAGGATCGGACACCCATATTCCAGGACCATACAATCCCGTTACATGAAAAGCGCCAAACCCAAAACAAGCCACTCCTGAGAGAAATAAATGAATTCCAAAGATCTTAGGCAAATCTAAAGAAGGTTTTCCTGTACGCTCATCACAAAATATTTCTAGATCCCAAAACACCCAATGCCAGATAGCTGCCAAGAAGCACAAGCCAGAAAAGACAATATGCGCCCCAGCCACACCCTCATAACTCCAAATACCCGGATTCGTTATAGTTCCGCCTGTGATACTCCAACCACCCCACGAATTTGTTATCCCTAACCGAGTCATGAAGGGTATTACGAACATACCTTGTCTCCACATTGGATCCAGAACTGGGTCAGAGGGATCAAAAACTGCTAATTCATATAGAGCCATCGAACCGGCCCAGCCGGCAACCAAAGCTGTATGCATTATATGAACAGATAGCAAACGACCGGGATCATTCAATACGACGGTATGAACACGATACCAAGGCAAACCCATGGAAATACCCCTTAATTAATTATTAATATTAAAATTCTTAATATTTAAATATTAACGTACTAATAATTATTAATATTAACGAAAAATAAACACTATGTAACTTTATTACACTAGAAAAAACTATGTTATGGATCTCCCTTTGTTCAGTGAATTATCCCGAATAAAGGATTAATCCTTTTTCTATTCTGTTTAGTATTTTAGTCATAACGTTCCAATTCCATTTGTAGGAACAAAGAGAAGCAGATCTATTCTATACCCGATAAGCATCAATACGCAATGGGAGGTGGTTAACCTCTTTTTATATGCGCGAATCCATACATTCATCATTCAAAGGGCTTCTTTGTAAGAATTTGACTTTATTTCTTCCGATATTTTTAGTTATTTTTTGGTTATGAACTTCTCGAATCCACTGAACTTATCTAATCTGCGCATAAAATGGGATAAGGACCGGTATTATTAAGACAATAAATTCATTTTTATGAGGATACTTTTATATTCTATATCTGTTCTGGCAGGGGTTGACATATAGATAGATTCTATATTAGAATAGAATATGAAAATGGAGAAGAAAGAGGACAGGGGTTGACATATAGATAGATTCTATATTAGAATAGAATATGAAAATGGAGAAGAAAGAGGACAGGGGTTGACATATAGATAGATTCTATATTAGAATAGAATATGAAAATGGAGAAGAAAGAGGACAGGGGTTGACATATAGATAGATTCTATATTAGAATAGAATATGAAAATGGAGAAGAAAGAGGACAGGGGTTGACATATAGATAGATTCTATATTAGAATAGAATATGAAAATGGAGAAGAAAGAGGACAGGGGTTGACATATAGATAGATTCTATATTAGAATAGAATATGAAAATGGAGAAGAAAGAGGACAGGGGTTGACATATAGATAGATTCTATATTAGAATAGAATATGAAAATGGAAAAGAGAACAATTGATTGATTTTTTAGAATCAATACTAAATAGTTACATATCCTTTTTTATTTTCCTATATTTTTAATCTATATTTTTAAGGAAATGCAACGTTAGATTCAAATCTAAGAATGGTTCATGATTCATGAATCCACAGTCGATAGTTAAATGTTGGTTAATGTTGGTTGGGGACTGCAAATCCCCTTTCCTTTCTTTACAGTCGTTGTAAAGAGGACTGCAAATCCTCTTTACAGTCGATAGTTAAATGTTGGTTGGGGCGGCATGGCCGAGTGGTAAGGCGAAGGACTGCAAATCCTCGTTCCCCAGTTCGAATCTTGGGTGTCGCCTGATCAACAAAAGACACGAAATGCCTTAGTTCGTTTTGCGGATATAACTGCTTCAATTTTTTCCCAATAGAAAAACGCGGAGGAAAAAAATGACTCTTGAGACTTCCAAGAGCGTCGCTGCCTATAAAGATTTGTGCTTAATCTTTAGCGATTCTACGAAAATAAAAATATTAAAGAATATAATAAGAACTTCTTAAGATAAATTGGATTTTTTGTATTATTTCTGGCCAAAATACTTTTTTTTTTGACTCCGCACCGGCGATTCGACTACTATTATTAGTGAACAATAAACAAAGTGAACAATACTGGAAAAATTCCTTCATATTCATAGAGATAGGGGACATAATTCACATGGATATAGTAAGTCTCGCTTGGGCTGCTTTAATGGTAGTCTTTACATTTTCCCTTTCACTCGTAGTATGGGGAAGAAGTGGACTCTAGGGGTACTCCTAATTGAGTTGAGAAATAAAACTCTATCAATTGTTTTATAGATCATTCTGCAAAGAATTTTGCATTCAATTAATTCAATTTCGAAATTTGTAAGAATTTCGAAATTGAATTTAAAAAAATCTTCATTTCGAAATTCTATTCGAGTCGGATTTGGGTTGAATAATTTCGTCTATTCTTGAATAGACGAAAAAGACCGTATTTAATAGAATCATAATCAAACAAATATTTGAATAATTCCCGTGTTTTATATTTCGCAAAGTAAAAGGAATCAAAATGAGAGGAAATTTATTCCAAACGAATTCTTCTTAAATTTTCTATTTCGCTAAACCGACCCTTACTAGAATTATATATTGACAATTCTAGTCAATGAGGACTAGAGGAACCTTTTTTACTTTTTATTTGTTTGCCTTTACTTTACTATTTGATTTAGTATTTTTAAAATCCTATTTATGCTATACTTTATTGACTTGACTCATTTCATATGATGATTCAAAGATTCAAAACCGACGGAGTTTACTAATGCTTTTCGGCGAAATCTAAAAAGTTTGTCGAAAACTCCATTCTTTGGATGATTTGACAATCGTTTAATCACTTAAGAATACTAAAATAAGATTTCTTGATTTTCTTTTATTAATATAGTCTATCTAGACTCTTTTTTTTTTTCCTTTTCTTTGATTTGATTATTTCAATAGATTCGAAGATTCCTATTGAAATTTGAATAGGAAATTTCAAATAATCCGACATTCAGGAATTAGAATCGCAAGAGTCAGAAGTGCCTTTCTTTCGACTATTTCAGATTAAGATTAATTCGAATCAACACAAATCAAATAAATGAGAAAAAGAAATCGAATTGGGACCTTATGTACATTCCATATAGATAATTAATATCTAAATGTATGAAAATGAAGATGCCATTTTCGATTGATTTCTATTAAACCTATATCTTTATACAGTACAACTTTATAAACTCGAATAACAAAAATAGATAGTATGGGTAGTAAAGAAATATCTATTTCTTTCTACCCATACTATCGGATCTCATAGGATACTGCTGATTCTAGTCCGCACATTTATTTCGTCTAAAACACAAATTTGGAATCCTTTTTATTTATCTTTTTAATCATTGATATTGATTAAGAACTAAGACGTCAAGTTTCGTTCAAATTAATTACTTTGACTAACTGTTTTTACATATATTATAAGTAAAAAAGCAGTAGGAACTAGAATGAACAGTGCAGTAGCAATAAATGCGAGAATATTGACTTCCATAATCTCATCCTTTCGTTTTTCTTTACTTCACAATAACTCGGGAGTTAATCCCATAGAGATGATAAATTTTTTGCCTCTAAATTCAATGAGATAAATTCTATCTCGATGATATCGAATCGGATAAATATCATGAATAACAATATCTGACCTATCAAATTGATTCCTCGTCGAGAATTGAATAGTATAACATAGAAAGATCGTTTATTCATACCGAATCCAAAAAAAAAAAAGGATTCTTGACCCAATTGAGAATCTCGTTACTTTATTTTAATTTTGAAATTTTATTTTCAATTCTTTTTCATTCTTTTTTTTTCTATAAAAAACAACTATTGCCTTCTTTGTCTTTGTACAATCATCTCACGAAGTATCATCTAACCGCCTTTCCACTTACATTGGTTCCAAACAAATCCAAATAATAGAAGCGAAATGGAGAAGGGGAAGTTAAGTTCGAAACTCCTTTTTTAAATTTTTAATGATCTAATCTTATTGGAAAAAGGTGCGATAAAGATTAGTAATGGAATAAATATAATATATCAAAACTTCAGTGTACAATTTGAATGAGATAGATTATTTCAAATTAAAATTAGTAATTGAGCAAAATCGGAGTCAAAAAAGAGGAGACTTTTCCAATTAAAAGAATTCCAAAGAAATTCGATTCATTTTGTATCGTACAAAGAAAAATTGGATTTGTGTATGTACTATCAGGAAAGATACGATATGGTACTCGATTCGATTTCATTACGCAGGTTGGGAGAAACCGAAAAAGCCAAACTCGGCGCCATATCTCTTGAAATCCTGAATATTATGTCTCGATCCATTTCCGTCGCTATTAGTTAAAAAAAGTGGAATTCCCATATTTGGATTTACTTTGATGAAAAAAAGTAATAAAAATAAAAGAAAAAAGAAGGACCCCCCTCTCTTTGAGAAAAAAATTCGACTATTTGTCCCCTTATTTACAGAAAAGAAAATAGAAAGCGGAATTGATATATTTTTTTGGTTGGATTGTTGGATTTGAATACGTCGGGACTGACGGGGCTCGAACCCGCAGCTTCCGCCTTGACAGGGCGGTGCTCTGACCAATTGAACTACAATCCCAGGGAAATAAAATCGAAAATAAATAAAGTATACAGCAATTCTTATGATTTCATTCAAACCCGTTCTATTTCGATTTTGAATTTGAATTGGAATCGGCCCCGTTATAAGAGAGAGGCGAGTGGTAATATGGATATCCGCATGGATATCCACTTTAGTGATAATGACACAAATTACTAGTCATCTTTTCGTTATTTCAAATAAATCAAATCGATTGATAATCAATTTTTCAATGAAAATGAAAAGAAAGAAAAGTCTTTTTTCTTTATATCTTTAGATAATTCTTTTTCTTAGACTTTCTATTTACAAATCCTGATATGAATCTAGGTCATTAACAAGATCAGAATTTGTAGGAAAAAAAGAAAAAAAAAAGAAAGTAAATAAAATACAAGTTAAGGATATAGCAGAAATTGAGATTTCTTTTTTTTTTTTTCTTTTTTGTTTTTTGTATCAGGCATTTCTAGAAAACGGAACAAAAGGGTAATATCATTTCATGGCGGATCAGTGAATTATTGGGCCGAGCTGGATTTGAACCAGCGTAGACATATTGTCAACGAATTTACAGTCCGTCCCCATTAACCGCTCGGGCATCGACCCAGGAAGAAGAAATTCCATATTTCTTAATAATCCCTGATCCACTTCCTTTCGTAATACCCTACCCCCAGGGGAAGTCGAATCCCCGTTGCCTCCTTGAAAGAGAGATGTCCTAAACCACTAGACGATGGGGGCACATTTGTCAGAATACTATGCCCATAAGTATGAACAGTTTTTTGAAATTGTCAATATAACAAAATGGTAGGACTAGATTCGAAAAATCTTTCCACCTTTCATGATTCCATACAATTTTTTGATTCCTCATTTCTATTCATGAATGGTTCTTCTAATCACCATATATTCCATTATTCATTATAATATTCTCATTTCAATAGAATTTCATTATTAAATAGAATTTAGAATTCTCTAAGGTCTAGAAATTTCTTAAGAAATTGACTAAATTTACTAAAAAAATGGATAATATTAATTAAATAATATTATATTAATTAATATATTAATATTAATAAATTCTTAAGAAATTCTATTATTATTATATTGTAGAATATTATTCTATAACTAATAATTTTGCTCGGGGGACAAATAGAATCTGTTCATCAATGATTCGATGAAATATCTTTGATCTATGTTGAATTGGTAGGTACACGTATATATAAATCAAATGAATTTCGTTATGATGGTGGTCAATTCAATTAGGTTCGGCTTTGAAAAAATTCATCAAAAATCCATTGCATTAATCTTTATCAAATTCAATAAATATAATATAAATAAACCCCCCTTCTTTTTCTTACCTATATTCGCTAATTTAATTTATATTCACTAATTGAGTTTATATTCATTAGGTAAATGAAATTTCTCGTTGATGTTTATGAATGAATTATTAGAAGTTTACTTCATATAATAATTGGATTCGAATCTATTTACTTTATAGATTAGATAGATTTGATTTGGAATCGATTTCCCTAGATATATATTATCTACATGCTGGCTCATTTAGGAATTGAAGCCCTTTTAACTCAGCGGTAGAGT